GCAAAATTTGCAAAAATGCAAAATATACACGTATGTATTAACACCATACATTTATATTAACCATATAAGGGGCATTCAAGGACATATATGTTTAATCAACATATCTAGGATTACCACATTCATATATCACCATTACACTAAGGGTTACATAAAGCATATAGAGATTTATCTAACAATAAATTAAATCTTGGACAGGCGACATTTAAGACCGAACACAAATACTCATAAGTTAAGTTATACCTTTACCCAACATCTCGCCATACCTCAAAATCTTAATGTAGTAAGAGCCTACCATCAGTTGATTTCTTAATGCCAACGGTTATTGAAGGTGAGGGACAACTATTGTGGGGGTTTCACACAGTGAATTATTCCTGGCATTTGGTTCCTACTTCAGGGCCATTTATTGATATTATTCCTCACACTTTCATCGACGCTTGCATAAGTTAATGGTGGAATACATACTCCTCGTTACCCACCAAGCCGGGCGTTCTTTCTACAGCGCATAGGGTTCTCTTTTTTTTTTTTCCTTTCAACTTGCATTTCACAGTGCACACGGAAATAACAGACAAGGGTGTACATTTTTCTTGCGCCGAAGATATAGTATGAGAGGTGGAAAGACTTTATACAAAGAACCACATATTAGGATATCATGTGCATAAGTTGTGATATTTTCTCCTAACTTCCCTAAGAGTTCCCCCTCTGGGATTTCTTACGGTTTCTTTGCGTAAAACCCCCCTACCCCCCTAAACTCCTGAGATAGCTATCAATCCTGAAAACCCCCCGGAAACAGGAAAGCCTCTAGAAGTATTTTTTGGGGATCCAACTTGCATCTATTTACACTATTAAAATAATGTGCAT